TTTTGTAACTCTAGTTTTCGATTATAAAAGATGGAATCGACCAAACCGATATATAAAAAATGATAAAATTGAAAATCCTGTAAGAAATGAAATGTCACAATATTTTTTTTATACATGTCAAAGTGATGGAAAAGAACGAATATCTTTTACATATCCCCCCAATCTTTCCACCTTTTTTGAAATGATCCAAAAAAGGATACCTTCATTTACAAGAGAAAAAATACCCTCTGACCAAGTTTCTACTTTTTGGAGTTTGATCCACGAAGAAAAAAAGGAAAACTTAAAAAAAGAATTTTTAAATCGAATTGAAGTTTTAGATAAGGAATGGTCTGTTGAAAATATACTGGAAAAAACGACTCGATTTTGTTATAACGAAGCTAAAAAAGAATATTTACCTAAAAATTATGATCCATTTTTGCATGGAATCTCTCGGGGAAGAATAAAAAAATTACCTCGATTCAAAATCATAACCGAAACCGATAGAAAAAATAATATAGGAGGATCCTGGATAAACAAGATTCATGGTCTACTTCTGAAAATTAATTATCACAAATTTGAGCAAGCAATAGAAAATTTTAATAGAAAATCTTTGTCAATAGATAAAAAACTTTCTTTTTTTTCCGAACCCCAACAAGAAGAAAAAATTCATTCACATTCAGAAGAAGAAATAAAAATTTTTAAATTTTTATTTGATATCGTTAGAACTGATAGTAATGACCAAACGCTTATAAAAAATTTTATTAATTTCCATGAAATCCATAAAAAAGTTCCTCGGTGGTCATACAAATTAATAAGTGAGTTGGAAGAATTGGAAGGCGAAAATGAAGAAAATGTACCAATGGAGCCTGGAATTCGGTCAAGAAAAGCAAAACGTGTTGTGGTTTTTACTGATAAAGAGCCACATGACGAGATTTATACTAATCTCAAAGATAATCAAAATTCTGATCAAAAAGATGAAATGGCTTTGATCCGTTATTCACAACAATCTGATTTTCGTCGAGAGATAATTAAAGGATCCATGCGTTCCCAAAGGCGTAAAACAGTTATTTGGCAATTTTTTCAAGCAAACGTACATTCCCCCTTTTTTTTTGATCGAATAGATAAACTTTTTTTTTTTTCATTTGATACATGGGGGCTAAATAATTTTTTTTTTAAAAATGTCATGTGTAAAACGAACAAAAAAATTTTTGATCAAAAAAAAGAAGAACAATTAAAAATAAAAATAGAAGAAAAAAAACGGATAGAAATTGCAGAAACTTGGGATACCTTCCTACTTACTCAAATAATAAGAGGTTCTCTCTTAGTAACTCAATCGATTCTTAGAAAATATATTATATTACCTTTATTGATAATAATTAAAAATAGCGCCCGTATGTTATTATTTCAATTTCCCGAGTGGTCCGAGGATTTAAAGGATTGGAAACGTGAAATGCATGTTAAATGCACTTATAATGGGGTTCAACTATCCGAAACAGAATTTCCAAGAAACTGGTTAACGGATGGTATTCAGATAAAAATCCTATTTCCTTTTTATCTTAAACCTTGGCATAAATCTAAATTTAAAGCATCTCAGAAGGCTCGTCTAAAAAAAACAAAAGACAAAGGAGAAAAAAATGATTTTTGTTTCTTAACAGTTTGGGGAATGGAAACCGAACTACCGTTTGGTTCTGCCCAAAGAAAGCCTTCTTTTTTTGAACCTATTTCTAAAGAATTAAAAAAAAGAATCAAAAAATTCAAAACGAAGTCTTTGGTTGTTTTAAGGATTTTCAAAGAAAGAGCAACAATTTTCCTAAAAGTCGCAAAAGAAATTAAAAATTGGATTCTCAAAAATTTTATTTTTATAAAAGGAAAGATAAAAGACCTTTCAAAACGAAATCTAATTTCATTATTTGGCCCAAGAGAAATATATGAATTAAATGAAACTAAAAAAGATTCAATAATAAGTAATCAGATGATTCATGAACTATCTGTTCAAAATAAATCCACGGGGTGGGCAAATGCTTCACTTAGCGAAAACAAAATAAAAAATTTGATTGATAGAACAAAGACAATCAGAAATCAAATAGAAGAAATTTCCAAAGAAAAACAAAACTTAACTAATAGTTGTACCAAACTGCGTTATGATTCTAAAATAATTGAGTCATCAAAAAAAATTTGGCAGACATTCAAAAGAAAAAATACCCGATTAATTCGTAAATCCATTTTTTTTTTTAAATTTTGCATCGAACAACTATCTATAGCTATTTTTCTAGGTATCATTAATATTCCAAGAATTACTACACAACTTTTTTTTGAATCAACAAAAACAATTCTTGATAAATATATTTACAAGAATAAAGAAAATGGAGAAAACAAAAAAAATACTATTTATTTTATTTCGACTATAAAAAATTTAATATCCAATAAACAAAAGATGAGTTATGACCTATGCTCTTTATCACAAGCATATGTATTTTACAAATTATCACAAATAAAAGTTAGTAACTTTTCTAAATTAAAGGCTGTTCTTGAATATAACATATGCATAACATCCTTTTTTGTTAAGAATAAAATAAAGATTTTTTTTCAAGAACAAGGAATCTTTCATTATGAATTGAAAAATAAAACCATTTTTAATTCCGAAGTAAATCAATGGAAAAACTGGTTACGAAGTCATTATCAATACAATTTACCCCAGATTGCATGGGCTAGATTAGTAACCCAAAATTGGAAAAAGAAAAAAAAAAAAGATTCTCTAGTTCTAAACCCAAGTTTAACCAAGGAGGATTCATATGAAAAAAAGAAATTTGATAATTACAAAAAACAAAAGTTTTTTGAGGCCGACTCATTATTAAATCCAAAACATAATTTAAAAAAAGATTATATATATAATCTTTTTTGCTATAAATCTATTCATTCTACAGAAAAAAATTTTGACATGTCTATAGGGATTGCCTTAGATAATTGTTTAGTCTCTTCTTGTTTAGAAAAATATAATATTCGGGGTATGGGGAAAATTCGGTATAGAAAATATTTGGATTGGAGAATTCTTAACTTCGGGTTTACAAAAAAAGTAAATATTGCGCCCTGGGTTGATACTAAGAGTAAAAAAAAATATATTAATACTAAAGTTCAGAATTATCCAAAAATTGATAAAAAAAATAAGACGGATCTTTCTAATCAAAAAAGAAACCTTTTTGATTGGATGGGAATGAATGAAGAAATATTAAATCGTCGTATAACAAATTTTGAAATTTTTTTCTTTCCGGAATTTTTCTTATTTTCTAGTACATATAAAATGAAACCGTGGGTCATACCAATCAAATTACTTCTTTTAAATTTTAATGAAAACTTAAATGTTAATAAAAAGATCACTCGTAATAAAAAGATCACTCGAAAGAAAAAAGGTTTTATACCATCAAATGAAAAAAAATCCCCGCGAGTTTATAATCTGAATAAGGAAGAAAAAGAATCGGCCGGTGAATTAGAGCTTGAATCAGATAAAGAAAAAAAAATAAATCCCGAATCAGCTCTATTAAACCAAGAAAAAAATATTGAAGAAAATTTTGCAGAATCAACGATAAAAAAACGTAAAAATAAAAAACAATATAAAAGCAATACAGAAGCGGAACTTGATTTATTTCTCACAAGATATTCGCGTTTTCAATTGCGATGGAATGGTTTTTTTAATCAAAAAATTCTCAATAATGTAAAAGTATACTGTCTCTTGGTTAGACTAAACAATCCAAACGAAATAGCGATATCGTCTATTGAAAGAGGAGAGATGCGCCTAGACATTCTAATGATGGAGAAAAATTTCACTTTTGCAAAATTAATGAAAAAAGGAATATTGATTATTGAACCTGTCCGTTTGTCTGTACAAAACGACGGACAACTTATTATATACAGAACCATAGGTATTTCATTGGTTCATAAAAAAAAACAAAAAATAAGTAAAAGATACAAAAAAAAAAGCTATATTGATAAAAAAAAAATTGAAAAATCCATTACAAAATATCAAAACAAAACTGTAAATAGAAAAAAAACGAATTATGATTTCTTTGTCCCTGAAAATATTCTATCCCCTAAACGACGTAGAGAATTTCGAATTCTAATTTGTTTCAACTTAAAAAAAAAAACTGCGAGGGATAGAAATTCAAGATTTAATAAGAATATTCAAAACTTGACCACAGTTTTGCATAACAAGAAATATCTTGATAAGGATAAAAAAAACCTAATTAATTTAAAATCCTTTCTTTGGCCCAATTTTAGATTAGAAGATTTAGCTTGTATGAATCGCTATTGGTTTAATACTACTAACGGAAATCGTTTCAGTATGATAAGAATACGCATGTATACGCGATTTCCGATTCATTAATGATTTTCCGATTCATTAATGATAGAGACTTTATTACTATATATAATAAGTTACGGTATCTAAAAACAACTATATGCACAAATAGGAGGGATTCTTTTAAATTCCATCTTTATACATGAGATTAATTTAATTAATCACATAGATACCAATTAGAGCGGATCCATAAAAAAATTAATAGAATCCTCCTTTTTGAGATCTAAATTTAGATTTTTTTATAATTATAATATAAAACGAAGAACTAAGAAGTTGATAATTAAATTCAGATCGTTGATAATTAAATTCAGATCCTTGTACAAAAAAACTACCATTATTATTACTGATCAGTAAAATTCATATCTTTCAATTCATATTAAAAGGGGAAGGATTTCTTTTTATGATAAAAAATACATTCATTTCATTTGAAGAACAAAAAGAAGAAAGCAGGGGATCCGTTGAATTTCAAGTATTTAGTTTCACTAATAAGATACGAAGACTTACTGCACATTTGGAATTACACAGAAAAGATTATTTATCTCAGAGGGGTCTACGAAAAATTCTGGGAAAACGTCAACGACTGCTGGCTTATTTGTCAAAAAAAAATAGAGTACGTTATAAAGAATTAATTAATCAGTTGAATATTCGGGAATTAAAAACTCGTTAAATTCCAAAATTGTGAATTAGTGAATTTTTTAGATCTTCAATTTTTTGAAAAACTTCTTTATTCAGCAATCTAATTCATGCCAGAACGAATCAAGGAAAAACTTATGAAGAGACCAGTTACAGGAAAAGATCTTATGATAGTCAATATGGGACCTCACCACCCATCCATGCATGGTGTTCTTCGCTTAATTGTTACTCTAGATGGTGAGGATGTTGTTGACTGTGAACCCATATTAGGTTATTTACACAGAGGAATGGAAAAAATTGCAGAAAACCGAGCAATTATACAATATTTACCTTATGTAACGCGATGGGATTATTTAGCTACTATGTTTACAGAAGCAATAACAGTAAATGGACCAGAACAATTGGGAAATATTCAAGTTCCTAAAAGGGCCAGCTATATCAGAGTAATTATGCTGGAATTGAGTCGTATAGCTTCTCATCTGTTATGGCTCGGCCCTTTTATGGCAGATATTGGTGCACAGACTCCCTTTTTCTATATTTTCAGAGAACGAGAATTTGTATATGATCTATTCGAAGCTGCCACCGGTATGAGAATGATGCATAATTTTTTTCGTATTGGAGGAATAGCGGCCGATTTACCTTATGGTTGGATAGATAAATGCTTGGATTTTTGTGATTATTTTTTAACAGAGGTTGTTGAATATCAAAAACTCATTACACGAAATCCTATTTTTTTAGAACGGGTTGAAGGGGTTGGGATTGTTGGTGGGGAAGAAGCAATAAATTGGGGTTTATCCGGACCAATGCTACGCGCATCCGGAATACCATGGGATCTTCGTAAAGTTGATCGTTATGAGTCTTACGATGAATTTGAATGGGAAATTCAGTGGCAAAAACAAGGAGATTCATTAGCTCGTTATTTAGTACGACTTAGCGAAATGACAGAATCCATAAAAATTATTCAACAGGCTCTGGAAGGACTTCCAGGGGGTCCCTATGAAAATTTAGAAAGCAGGGGCTTTGATAGAAAAAGGAATCCAGAATGGAATGATTTTGAATATCGATTCATTAGTAAAAAACCTTCTCCTACTTTTGAATTATCGAAACAAGAACTTTATGTAAGAGTTGAAGCTCCAAAAGGGGAGTTGGGAATTTTTCTCATAGGAGATCAAAGCGGTTTTCCTTGGAGATGGAAAATCCGACCACCGGGTTTTATTAATTTGCAAATTCTTCCTGAACTAGTTAAAAGAATGAAATTGGCTGATATTATGACGATACTCGGTAGCATAGATATAATTATGGGAGAAGTTGATCGTTAAAATGATAATTTATGCAACAGCAGTCCAAACTATAAATTCTTTTGTTAAATTGGAATCTTTAAAAGAGGTCTATGGACTCATATGGATATTTGTCCCTATATTTTCTCTTATATTGGGAATCATAACAGGTGTACTAGTAATTGTGTGGTTAGAAAGAGAAATATCTGCAGGGATACAACAACGTATTGGACCTGAATACGCAGGCCCGTTGGGAATTCTTCAAGCTCTAGCCGATGGGACAAAACTACTTTTCAAAGAAAATCTTCGTCCATCTAGAGGAAATACTCCTTTATTTAGTATTGGACCATCTATAGCAGTTATCTCAATTTTACTAAGTTACTCAGTAATTCCCTTTAGTAATCACCTTGTTTTAGCGGATCTCAATATCGGTATTTTTTTATGGATTGCCATCTCAAGTATTGCTCCTATTGGACTTCTTATGTCAGGATATGGATCAAATAATAAATATTCTTTTTTAGGTGGTCTGCGAGCTGCTGCCCAATCGATTAGTTATGAAATACCATTAACTCTATGTGTTTTATCAATATCTCTACGTGCGATTCGTTGAAACATAAACGTTTATTTTTACTATTCCGTTTCTTCTAGACGAATAAGTTAAACAACGGAATAGATATATTTATCTTTCGAATTAATCTTAATAAAAGGAATTTGATAGTTATATATGAGTGAAAAAAAAACTGCTCAGAAATTTGCAGTAAAAAGAAAAATTGAGTCTCATTTCCTATGTACAAAGGTTAAACGAAAATAAACATAAGTGTAAGAATCACTTTACCCCAAGGTTGGTTGATTAGTCATCCTGGCTTGAAGCGGGTTAAATATATTAACCGGACGACGTTTTCACTATCAGTTATATAGATTAACATACATATATTACAAAGTGAGCGGCAATTAGGTAAAAGTTAGTGGATGGTTAGAAACACCAAAATACACAAAGAATTTGTAATAGAGATTAACCAAATTGAAAAGGATATTTATGCATAACATAAGATAAAAAAAGAAGGTTAATTGGGGCTTGAAATTAGTAGAAATGATCAGACAGTACTCCCCAAGATTCCGATTCAGAGTATGCTCCTATCCACCGACAAATGTAATGACTATCAGAAACGAAATAATCCTTTATTTTTTATAAGTCCACCAACTGTTTTCTAAAAAAGAAAGAAGAATAGGAACGAAACAAGGATATTTTTTTCATATATTTCGAAAATAAAATCGAATTTCTGTTATGAATAATAAACTACTAGGAGGTCTAATTATTTTTCGTAATCGAAAACCACGATGGGCTGAAATACCTTTTTTTATTTTTACAAGGAGTATTTTATTAAAGAGTTAAGTTATTACTCAATAAATAGAAATTCAAATTTGTAAAGGATGAGATGAATTCCGAAGCGCTTTTTTGATTCTTAGAATTTGAGCAGACAGAATTCCATTGGTATAATTCGGGACCCCAGATATATTTAATCCGTTTTAGAACACATCATATCCATCTAAATGAGACTATAATCTGGTCCTTAGATTTATTTACGGCCCCCGAGGAGCCGTATGAGGCGAAGACCTCATGTACGGTTCTGTAATAGCGGTGAAAATAGTAATGTTATCGCCGACTAGGATTATCTAACAGTTTAAGTACAGTTGATATAGTTGAGGCACAATCAAAATATGGTTTTTGGGGATGGAATTTGTGGCGTCAACCTATAGGTTTTATCATTTTTCTAATTTCTTCCCTAGCAGAATGCGAGAGGTTACCGTTTGATTTACCAGAAGCGGAAGAAGAATTAATAGCAGGTTATCAAACTGAATATTCAGGTATCAAATTTGGTTTATTTTACGTTGCTTCTTATCTAAATCTATTAATTTCCTCATTATTTGTAACAGTTCTATACTTAGGCGGTTGGAATATTTCTATTCCGTATATATCTATTCTGGAACTATTTCAAAGGGATCAAATTTTTGGAACAACAGTTGGTATCTTTATTACATTAGCTAAAACTTATTTGTTCTTGTTCATTTCTATCGCAACAAGATGGACTTTACCTAGGCTAAGAATGGATCAACTATTAAATCTTGGATGGAAATTTCTTTTACCTATTTCCCTTGGTAATCTATTATTAACAACTTCTTTCCAACTCTTTTCGCTCTAAATTGAAAACGAATCTAATATATTCATTATTTTTTTAAACAAGAGAAAGAAACAAAGATAAAATTATTCAGAGATAATTACAATATGCTTCCTATGATAACCGGGTTCATGAATTATGGTCAACAAACCCTACGAGCTGCAAGGTATATTGGTCAAGGTTTCATGATTACCTTATCCCACACAAATCGTTTACCTGTAACTATTCAATATCCCTATGAAAAATTAATAACATCAGAACGTTTCCGCGGTCGAATCCATTTTGAATTTGATAAATGCATTGCTTGTGAAGTATGTGTTCGAGTATGTCCTATAGATTTGCCTGTTGTTGATTGGAAATTGGAAACTAATATTCGAAAAAAACGATTGCTTAATTACAGTATTGATTTTGGAATTTGTATATTTTGTGGTAATTGTGTTGAGTATTGTCCAACAAATTGTTTGTCAATGACTGAAGAATATGAATTTTCCACTTATGATCGTCACGAATTGAATTATAATCAAATAGCTTTGGGTCGTTTACCAATGTCAGTAATTGACGATTACACTATTCGAACAATTTTGAATTCACCTCAAACAAAAAATGGGGTAAACCCTTTAATTTGATTAAAAAATGAATTCAAAATTGTTGAATTATATTTCAAAATTGTTGAATTATATAAAGAATATAATTAAAAACTTGTATTATATTTATATACTAATATTAAGTATTAAGGCGCATTCTTTTAATATAATATATTCGTAATTACTTTCTTGAAATAGATAGTTTGAAAATACATTTTAGAATAAAAAAGAGAAACTGTCTAATAATTGTATCTACATCAATTCATATCCATTAGATTCTAATTTCACTCTATTAAAAACATATTAAAAAAAATTTCCTGGTTAAATTAATAAGGTCATGAAAAGGATTTCGATTTTTTTCTTATTTTAATAATATAATGGATTTGCCTGGACCAATACATGATTTTCTTTTAGTTTTTCTGGGATCCGGTCTTCTAGTAGGAGGTCTGGGAGTGGTATTACTTCCCAACCCAATATTTTCAGCCTTTTCCTTAGGATTTGTTCTTGTTTGTATATCTTTATTGTATATTCTATCAAATTCCCATTTTGTAGCTGCTGCACAACTCCTTATTTATGTGGGGGCCATAAATGTTTTAATCATATTTGCTGTGATGTTCATGAATGATTCAGAATATTCCACCGATTTCAATCTGTGGACCGTTGGGAATGGGATTACTTCGTTAGTTTGTACAACTATTCTTTTTTTATTAATGTCTACTATTCTCGATACGTCATGGTACGGGGTTATTTGGACTACAAAATTAAACCAGATTCTAGAGCAAGATTTAATAAGTAATAGTCAACAAATAGGAATTCATTTATCAACAGATTTTTTTCTGCCATTTGAACTCATTTCAATAATTCTTTTAGTTGCTTTGATAGGTGCAATTTCTGTGGCTCGTCAATAAAAAATAATTAGTAAAGACCAAAGAAAACTTTGTGTATATTATGATTTTTTCCGTTCATTAAATTAAATTTGATTGAATACTATTTCATATTTTAAGAATCAATTTTTATATTTGATATATATTAAAAAAAATTTTTACCTAATATTGTTTTTATTCGTACTTTTTTGTTATATTCTAGTTGATGGAATCCGGTGAATTATTTTTCATATTGAAATGAATCAAAATTGATAAGGAGTTGCTGAATGATACTCGAACATGTACTTGTTTTGAGTGCCTATTTATTTTTGATTGGTCTTTATGGATTGATCACGAGTCGAAATATGGTTAGGGCTCTTATGTGTCTTGAACTTATACTCAATGCAGTTAATATGAATTTCGTAACATTTTCTGATTTTTTTGATAATTCCCAACTAAAAGGGGATATTTTCTGCATTTTTGTTATAGCAATTGCAGCCGCTGAAGCAGCTATTGGATTAGCTATAGTCTCGTCAATTTATCGTAACAGAAAATCAACTCGCATAAACCAATCGACCTTATTAAATAAGTAACATAAAAAAATTTAGAGATTGAAATTTGCATATATTATAGGTTATGACCTACTAGATTATATTTGTAAAAATTTAAGAAATCAAAGTATTTTAGCCCCATTTTTTATCAATTGAGCCAGAATTCATTACAAAAATTCTATTAAAGGAAATCATTGCTTCATCTAGTATTTTAATATATCATTCAGTTAGAAGTTTACTAGATTGAAAATTTATGACATTCAAAAAACTATCGATCCTATGTCACATTCAGTAAAAATTTATGATACCTGTATAGGATGTACTCAATGTGTCCGAGCATGCCCTACAGACGTATTAGAAATGATACCTTGGGATGGATGTAAAGCTAAGCAAATAGCTTCCGCTCCAAGAACCGAGGACTGTGTTGGTTGTAAGAGATGTGAATCCGCCTGTCCAACGGATTTTTTGAGCGTTCGAGTTTATTTATGGCATGAAACAACTCGAAGTATGGGTCTAGCTTATTGATACGTTACCGAAAACCTCATTTGAATAAATTTGGAATACATTTTTTTTTATTGACAAGTACTCGTACTCAAAAAAGTTAAATTATATTTTTTATTTATATATTTTTTTTGAGTACGCGTTCTTTGGACCTGGTGTATCTTGTCTTTACCACGAATGATTTTCCTTGGTTAACAATAATTGTTGTTTTTCCAATATCTGCTGGTTCATTAATGTTATTTCTCCCGCATAGGGGAAATAAAGTCAATAAATGGTATACTATATGCATTTGTATCTTAGAACTTCTTCTAACGACCTATGCTTTTTGTTATAATTTTAAAATGGACGATCCATTAATTCAACTGTCCGAAGATTATAAATGGATCAATTTTTTTGATTTTTACTGGAGAATGGGAATAGATGGACTTTCTATAGGAACGATTTTACTGACGGGATTTATTACTACTTTAGCCACTTTAGCGGCTTTTCCAGTTACTCGGGATTCCCGATTATTTCATTTCCTGATGTTAGCAATGTACAGCGGTCAAATAGGATTATTTTCTTCTCGGGATCTTCTACTTTTTTTCATCATGTGGGAATTAGAATTAATTCCCGTTTATCTACTTTTATCCATGTGGGGTGGAAAGAAACGTCTCTATTCAGCTACAAAATTTATTTTGTACACGGCAGGAAGTTCTATTTTTTTATTAATAGGAGTTTTAGGTATAAGTTTATATGGTTCGAACGAACCAACATTAAATTTAGAACTTTTAGCTAATCAATCCTATCCTGTTACACTCGAAATACTTTTTTATATTGGATTTCTTATTGCTTTTGCCGTCAAATCACCGATTATCCCTTTACATACTTGGTTACCTGACACCCACGGCGAGGCACATTACAGTACCTGTATGCTTCTCGCTGGAATCTTATTAAAAATGGGAGCATATGGGTTGGTTCGAATCAATATGGAATTATTACCCCATGCTCATTCTATGTTTTCTCCTTGGTTAATGGTAGTCGGTACAATCCAAATAATTTATGCAGCTTCAACATCTCTTGGTCAACGTAATTTAAAAAAGAGAATAGCCTATTCTTCTGTATCTCATATGGGTTTTATAATTATAGGTATTAGTTCTATCACGGATCCTGGACTTAATGGAGCTATTTTACAAATAATTTCTCATGGGTTTATTGGCGCTGCACTTTTTTTCTTGGCAGGAACGAGTTATGATAGAATTAGGCTTGTTTATCTTGATCAAATGGGTGGAATGGCTATCTCCATTCCAAAAATATTTACAATGTTCACTATCTTATCGATGGCTTCCCTTGCATTGCCGGGCATGAGTGGTTTTATTGCAGAATTAATTGTTTTTTTTGGAATAATTACCAGCCAAAAATATTTCTTAATTTCCAAAATTTTAATTATTTTTGTAATGGCAATTGGGATGATATTAACTCCTATATATTTATTATCTATGTCACGCCAAATGTTCTATGGATACAAGTTAATTAATGTCAAAAACTTTTCTTTTTTTGATTCTGGACCCCGAGAGTTATTTCTTTCAATCTCTATTCTTCTGCCCATAATTGGTATTGGGATTTATCCTGATTTTGTGCTCTCATTAGCAAGTGACAAGGTCGAATCCATTTTATCTAATTTTTTTTATGGATAGTTTTCAGGAAATTAAAAAAAACATTAAAGTGAATTGTAATCAGAAGTCTTTGGCCTTTGTATTGTGAGAACCTTTTGAATCATTGTACTACTTGATTCAAAAGGTTCTTGATAATTTACTACTAAAACTAAATTAGATTTCTTAACTTATACGAAGTTAGAGTTAGATATAAATGCTATTTTTTTATTTAGATTTGGATTCCTTTTTGTTTGGTACTTTAATTCGATGTAAAGGAACCATAACTATGTAAACCTATTCCTAAAAGATTGACGCCAAAATAGCATATCCAAATTAAAAGAAAACCTATCGAAGCTACAAGGGCAGAATTTATACCCCTACCATTCCTATTCGTTTTAATATGTAAATAAATTGCGAATACAGTCCAAGTAATAAATGCCCAAGTTTCTTTTGGGTCCCAGTTCCAATATGAACCCCATGTCTCATTAGCCCAGACAGCTCCTGAAAGAATGCCGACGGTTAAAAAGATAAATCCAAGACTAATAATACGAAAACTCCAAAAATCTAATTGTTGAATCAGTTGATACCTATAATAATTTCTAGAAAAACTAAAATTAATGTTTTGTTGTAGTAAAATAGAATTTCTTTCATTTATGTAGTAAAGTACATCAAAAGAAAAAAATTCATTTAATAAAATTTTTTTTTTTAGATTCTTTTTCCAAAAAGAAAAAGTAGGTCCGACTTTGCGAAATGTAATCACTAGAAGAGCTATTGATAATAATGATCCGCATAACAGAGCGCCATAGCCTAATATCATCATACTTACGTGCATCATTAACCACTGGGACTGGAGAGCTGGTACTAATATTGCAGACTGAGGCATTTTGTTTAAAAGACCTGAAGTAGCAAAACCCTGAATAAAAAAAGCACTTGGCGCAGTTATTGCGTTTAAGTGATTTTGTTGTTTTTTATTAAAATAGGAAACCATATGAATAAGTGAAAAAGCCCACGCAAGAAAAATTAATGATTCATATAAATTACTTAATGGAAAATGTCCTGAATAAATCCAACGAGTGAATAATAATCCTGTTATACCAAAAAACGTAATTATGATTCCTTTATCTGATGAATCAAAAAATCCTATGATTTCATCTAAATTAACTAAAAAAGTTAAAAAATAAATTGTCAGTACAACTGAAACGACCGAAAAAGATATATGAGTTAATATATGCTCTAAAATTGAAAAAATCATAAAAAATTTGTTAAAAATTAATAAATTAATACTAGGTTTTACCCGGTTTTATAAAAAAAGTCGGGTATTATTTTGATTATAAAACTTATAATATCTCTTTTAGAAGATCTTATGCCGCTACTCGGACTCGAACCGAGATGCTCTAGCACTGCTTCCTAAGAGCAGCGTGTCTACCAATTTCACCATAGCGGCAACTTGTTCAAAACAATATTAACAAGTTTTGATTCAATCGTCGAGATTCAAATTTAAATAAAGAAGCCAATTGATTCAAATTTCCACTTGATTTAATCAATTAAAACTTTTTGAAATAGGTATTCGGGTTTTAATTCAATTAAGATCTTTTTTTTATCTGAGTTATTTAAAATTATTTAAATTCACCTTTTGTCCTTTATATTTTTTATAGAATACAATGAAAAATATAACTAAATTAAACTTTAACCCAAAGACAAAATTCGAAATGCTCTTTATCATTTTTTTTTCATTTATATGATAACAAAATGCTTTTTCGAAAAATCAAAATTTCTTCAAAACCTTTAGACATTTTAAATAAAATTAGATTTTCCTAATTGCTCGAGAGAAATCAAAAAATTCTCAAAATATTTTTATGTATCTTTTTATATTGTACAAACATAAGATTTTTTGATCACTTAAAGTAATTAATTTAAAGATCTTTTATTTCCTCATTAAGAGGAAATAAAAGATCTTTTTTTTTATTGTATCAAGATAGTGGTGGGGAAAATACGAATCCCCCTTCTAAAAAAAATGTGAACCTTTTTTTTTCTTTTGGTTCCTATTTTTTTATATGTATTTTCAAAAATTGGTTTTTTTTTAGTTAGGCTAATTCTAATTATTATAGTTTTTTTATTTATTTTGCTGTACAAAAAAACTTTTTGAATTACCTGTAGAAAGTGATTTCCCTAACGAAAAAGCTTTCAACGCTGTCCAATATCCCTTCTTTTTCCAAATTTTTTTACGAATACGCTTTTTCGAGATAGAAGTACGTTTTTTTGGAACTGCCATTCAAAAATGAAAAAAAATTTTCAGTGGTATAATTGGATGTCAAAGACATTTATTATTCTATTCTTTCGTACTCCATATCGAGTTATTTTTTTTTATTATATATTATTTTCAAAACAAAAAAGACATTCAAAAGTTTCAAATCCAACTGTTTTTTTTTTACTTTTTTTTTACGTTTGAAATCCGTACGAGAAAACTCATTTAAGTAATCTATACTGATATATTATATTATCAAAAAATATATTATATTATCAAAAAAATTATAAGATTTCTTCACATCATATGTAAAAAAAAAAAGCTCGCTTAGTGTACTGGAAGACAATCACTAAATTCCATGATACAAATCCATTCCTTAACAATCCTAAAAAATCAAACTAAAATAACTTTGTTTTAGGTAAAGTTTTTTTTTTATAATTAATATTAAGTATTTTTTATCGTGTAAATCTTTGTTCTATTCTTAATATATGTATATAAATTATTGTAATACGGAATTAGAATTAACTTTTTCTGTATCTGCATAAAATAACAATAAAATTTTATTTATTTATATTTATTTAGTAGTAATAAAAAAAAAGACAAATAATTTTTTTTACAGTAACGTAATAATATTTTTAATCACTTCTAATTTTTTTATTTGAATATATATTTCTTTTCAAAGATTTATGAAGGATTATTGGAAAACATTTCTATTTAGGTTTAAAATTGCGTACTTTTTTTATTGTCCCCTTTGAAAAAAAAATATATATATATATACAAACCAGTGAATAAGAAATAATAAATTTAATAATAAAATAAAAAGGGTTTTTTATTTTATGGAACATACATATCAATATTCATGGATCATCCCTTTCATTCCACTTCCAGTACCTATTTTACTAGGAGTTGGACTTCTACTTTTTCCGACAGCAACAAAAAACCTTCGCCGCATCTGGACTTTTCTTAGTATTTTTTTGTTAAGTATAGTTATGATCTTTTCATTCTATCTATCTATTCAACAAATTTTTCTAAGTTGCATTCATCAAAATGTATGGTCTTGGACCATAAATAATGAATTTTCTTTTGAGTTCGGTTACTTTATCGATCCACTTACTTCTATTATGTCAATATTAATTACAACTGTTGGGATTTTGGTTCTGATTTATAGTGACAATTATATGTCGCATGATCAAGGATATCTGAGATTTTTTGCTTATATGGGTTTTTTTAATACTTCAATGTTAGGATTAGTTACTAGTTCTAATTTGATCCAAATTTATTTTTTTTGGGAATTAGTTGGAATGTGTTCGTATTTATTAATAGGTTTTTGGTTCACACGACCTATTGCAGCGAATGCTTGTCAAAAAGCTTTTGTAACTAATCGTGTAGGAGATTTTGGTTTATTATTAGGAATTTTAGGTCTTTATTGGATAACTGGCAGTTTTGAATTTCAGGATTTGTTCGAAATATTCAATAATTTAATTTTAAATAATAGAGTAAATCTCTTATTCCTTACTTTGTGTGCATTTCTATTATTTGTAGGTCCTATTGCTAAATCCGCACAATTTCCTCTTCATGTATGGTTACCTGATGCCATGGAGGGCCCTACTCCCATTTCGGCTCTTATACATGCTGCTACTATGGTAGCGGCGGGGATTTTTCTTGTAGCTCGGCTTCTTCCTCTTTTTATAGTTATCCCTTCTATAATGTATATAATATCTTTGATAGGTATAATAACAGTACTCTTGGGGGCCACGTTAGCTCTTGCTCAAAAAGACATTAAGCGAGGTTTAGCCTATTCTACAATGTCTCAACTGGGTTATATGATGTTAGCTCTAGGTATGGGGTCTTATCGATCTGCTTTATTTCATTTGATTACTCATGCTTATTCGAAAGCTTTGTTGTTTTTAGGATCTGGATCCATTATTCATTCAATGGAAGCTATAGTTGGATATTCTCCCGATAAAAGTCAGAATATGATTCTTATGGGTGGTTTGACAAAACATGTCCCGATTACAAAAACGGCCTTTTTAATAGGAACACTCTCTCTTTGTGGTATTCCCCCCCTTGCTTGTTTTTGGTCGAAAGATGAAATTCTTACTGACAGTTTGTTGTTTTCGCCAATTTTTGCAATAATAGCTTGTTCAACAGCGGGATTAACCGCATTTTATATGTTTCGGATTTATTTACTTACTTTCGAAGGACATTTAAACACTTATTTTCTAAATTACAGTGGAAAAAAAAGTAGCTCCTTCTATTCACTCTCTTTATGGGGTAAAGACGAAGAAAAAAAACTTAATAAAAATTTTGGGTTAGTACCATTATTAACAATGAATAATACGAAAAGAGCTTCTTTTTTTTGCAATAAAACATATAAAATTAGTAATAATGTAAGAAATCAAATTTTTATTACTGTTGAAAATTTTGGACTTAATAAAAGAACTTTCTATTATCCCCAGGAATCAGACAATACTATTCTATTTCCTATGCTTATATTGCTTTTATTTACTTTGTTTATTGGAGCCATAGGAATTCCTTTCAATCAAGAAGGAATAGACTTTGATATATTATCAAAATTATTCACGCCGTCAATAAACCTTTTGCATAAAAATTCACAAAATTTTGTAGATTGGTATGAATTTTTGAGAAATGCAACTTTTTCAGTCAGTATAGCTTTTTTTGGAATATTTATAGCATACTGTTTA